GCTAGTGTAGCTTAAATCAAAGCATAACCTTGAAGACGTTAAGATGAGCCCTAAAAAGCCCCACGAGCACAAAGGCTTGGTCCTGACTTTAATGTCAACTTTAGCTAGACTTACACATGCAAGTATCCGCACCCCTGTGAGAATGCCCTAAGTTCTCTGTTCGAGAACAAGGAGCCGGTATCAGGCACCTCTTATACATTAAGCCCACGACACCTTGCTCAGCCACACCCTCAAGGGAACTCAGCAGTGATCAACATTAAGCAATGAGTGAAAGCTCGACTTAGTCAAAGCTAATTAAGAGTCGGTAAAATTCGTGCCAGCCACCGCGGTTATACGAGAGACTCAAGTTGACAATCAACGGCGTAAAGCGTGGTTAAGGAAGACCTGTAAAACTAAAGCCGAACACTTTCCAAGCTGTCATACGCTCTCGAAAGTAAGAAGCCCGATCACGAAAGTGGCTTTATCCTACCTGAACCCACGAAAGCTAAGACACAAACTGGGATTAGACACCCCACTATGCTTAGCCATAAACATCGATGGCCACAACACCCCTGCCATCCGCCCGGGAACTACGAGCATCAGCTTAAAACCCAAAGGACTTGGCGGTGCTTAAGATCCACCTAGAGGAGCCTGTTCTAGAACCGATAATCCCCGTTCAACCTCACCCCTTCTTGCCCATTCCGTCTATATACCGCCGTCGTCAGCTTACCCTTTGAGGGTAAAACAGTAAGCAAAATTGGCAAAGCCCAAAACGTCAGGTCGAGGTGTAGCGTATGAAGGGGGAAGCTTATGGGCTACATTCACTATCATAGTGAAATACGGACGATGATGCTGAAACGCACATCCAAAGGAGGATTTAGCAGTAAGTGAGAATCAGAGCGTCCCACTGAAACTGGCCCTAAAGCGCGCACACACCGCCCGTCACTCTCCCCGGGCTAAAATTTACATATATTTAATACCCAGCACCTGCACAAGGGGAGGCAAGTCGTAACATGGTAAGTGTACCGGAAGGTGCACTTGGAACAACCAGAGTGTAGCTAAGATAAGAAAAGCATCTCCCTTACACTGAGAAGTCGTCCGTGCAAATCAGACCACCCTGACACCCAACAGCTAGCTCTACCAATAAAATCCAACCCTCCCCCAATAAATTAACCCCTAACACACTACCAACCCATATAATAAAGCATTTTACCCTCCCAGTATGGGCGACAGAAAAGAAAACATTAGACGCAATAGAAAAAGTACCGCAAGGGAACGCTGAAAGAGAAATGAAACAACTCAACTAAGTAAAAAAAAGCAGAGATTCACTCTCGTACCTTTTGCATCATGTTTTAGCAAGACAAACCAAGCAAAGAGCACTTTAGTTTGTTGCCCCGAAACTAAGTGAGCTACTCCAAGACAGCCTATTTAAGGGCCAACCCGTCTCTGTGGCAAAAGAGTGGGATGAGCTTCGAGTAGAGGTGATAAACCTACCGAACTTAGTTATAGCTGGTTGCCTAAAAATTGAATTTAAGTTCAGCCTCTCAGCTCCTCAACCCCCTCCCCCCGCTTTATGCTCCCTCCCGGCGACAAAAAGAACTGAGAGAGTTAGTCAAAGGAGGTACAGCCCCTTTGACCAAAGACACAGCTTTACAAGACGGATAAAGATCCTACATTACAAGGAAAAATGTTACAGTGGGCCTAAAAGCAGCCATCCGACCAGAAAGCGTTAAAGCTCAAACATATTACTTATTTTCCTACAATTCCGATAACCCTATCTTAATCCCCTATCACTATTAGGCCGCTCCATGCAAACATGGAAGCGATAATGCTAATATGAGTAATAAGAGAGCATGCCTCTCTCCCTGCACGCGCGTAAACATGGAACGGACCCCCCACCAAATATTACCCGGCCCCAAACGAAGAGGGCAGTGGACGACAACAGAAACAACTAGAAAACCACCCAAAACATGAACCGTTAACCCCACACCGGTGTGCAATTAAGGAAAGACTAAAAGAAAAAGAAGGAACTCGGCAAACACACAGCCTCGCCTGTTTACCAAAAACATCGCCTCTTGCCAAAATCAAAATATAAGAGGTCCCGCCTGCCCTGTGACAACAAGTTTAACGGCCGCGGTATTCTGACCGTGCAAAGGTAGCGCAATCACTTGTCTTTTAAATGAAGACCCGTATGAATGGCATGACGAGGGCTTAACTGTCTCCTTTTTCCAGTCAATGAAATTGATCTCCCCGTGCAGAAGCGGGGATAAACCCATAAGACGAGAAGACCCTGTGGAGCTTTAGACACCAAAGCAGTCCTTGTTAAACACCCTAAGACAAAAGACATAACCATAAAGGACCCTGCCCTAATGTCTTCGGTTGGGGTGACCATGGGGAATAAAAAACCCCTACGTGGAACGAGGGAACTCCCCCTCACAACCAAGAGTCACAACTCTAACTACTAGAACTTCTACCCAAAAGATCCGGCAACGCCGATCAACGAACCAAGTTACCCCAGGGATAACAGCGCAATCCCCTTCTAGAGCCCCTATCGACAAGGGGGTTTACGACCTCGATGTTGGATCAGGACATCCTAATGGTGCAGTCGCTATTAAGGGTTCGTTTGTTCAACGATTAAAGTCCTACGCGATCTGAGTTCAGACCGGAGTAATCCAGGTCAGTTTCTATCTATGACATGTTCTTTTCTAGTACGAAAGGACCGAAAAGAAAAGGCCTCTGCCCACAGCACGCCTCACCCCCACCTAGTGAAAACAACTAAATTAGGCATAAGGGCATACCCCTGCCTGCCCAAGACAATGGCATGTTGGTGTGGCAGAGCCCGGCTACTGCAAAAGACCTAAGCCCTTTCCACAGAGGTTCAACTCCTCTCTCCAACTATGCTCACCCTATTAATATACAACACCCTCAACTCCCTTGCCGTATTCGTGCCCGTGCTCCTAGCCGTCGCTTTCTTTACACTGCTAGAACGAAAAGTCCTAGGCTACATACAACTACGAAAAGGCCCCAATGTAGTAGGCCCCTATGGGCTACTTCAGCCCATCGCCGATGGCATCAAACTATTCATCAAAGAGCCCGTACGCCCCTCCACCTCTTCTCCCCTTCTATTCCTCCTTGCCCCTATACTGGCCCTCACCCTCGCTCTTACCTTATGAGCCCCCCTACCGCTCCCGTACCCCATAGCAGATCTCAACCTAGGCCTTCTCTTCATCCTAGCCCTATCCAGCCTCACAGTCTACTCTATTCTAGGTTCAGGCTGAGCATCAAATTCAAAATACGCCCTCATCGGGGCCCTACGGGCTGTTGCCCAGACAATCTCCTATGAAATTAGCCTAGGCCTCATTCTACTCAGCATCATCATTATCTCCGGCGGCTTTACACTACAAACTTTCAACACCACCCAAGAAAGCACCTGACTTATCCTTCCAGCATGACCATTAGCCGCAATATGATACACTTCCACCCTAGCAGAAACCAACCGAGCCCCATTCGACCTCACCGAAGGTGAATCCGAACTTGTATCCGGCTTCAACGTCGAATACGCAGGAGGCCCTTTCGCCCTCTTCTTCCTGGCAGAATACGCCAACATCCTTCTAATAAACACCCTGTCTGCAGCACTCTTCCTGGGCGCCTCCCACATTCCCACAATCCCAGAGCTAACCACAATTAACCTTATAATCAAAGCCGCTCTCCTTTCCACTCTCTTCCTTTGAGTTCGGGCCTCTTACCCACGATTCCGATACGATCAGCTCATACACCTAGTCTGAAAAAACTTCCTCCCCATGACACTAGCATTAGTTATCTGACTCCTTGCGCTCCCAATCGCTTTCGCCGGGCTCCCTCCACAATTATAGTACAGGAGCTGTGCCTGAACTAAAGGGCCACTTTGATGTAGTGCTTCATGTGGGTTAAAATCCCACCAACTCCTTAGAAAGAAGGGACTCGAACCCTACCCAGAGAGATCAAAACTCTCAGTGCTTCCACTACACCACTTCCTAGTAAAGTCAGCTAAATTTAAGCTTTTGGGCCCATGCCCCAAGAATGAAGGCTAACCACCCTCCTTTACTAATGTCCCCCCTACTCCTAACTTTTCTGCTACTAAACTTAGGCCTCGGCACTACAATCACATTCGCAAGCTCCCACTGACTGCTTGCCTGAATAGGCCTTGAAATCAATACCCTCGCCATCCTCCCCCTCATAACTCGCCACAACCACCCACGAGCAGTCGAAGCAACCATTAAATACTTCCTAATCCAAATTGCCGCTGCCGCAATAATCCTATTTGCTGGAATGACTAACGCCTCCCTAACAGGACAATGAGACATCCTACAACTAACTCACCCACTCTCCGCACTCATAATAACCCTCGCTCTCGTTATAAAAATTGGCCTCGCCCCTATGCACATGTGATTTCCCGAAGTACTTCAAGGAGTAGACCTCACCACAGGACTTATCCTTTCAACCTGGCAAAAACTCGCCCCCTTTATTCTCCTAATCCAAATCAAGCCCGACAATACGACCCTGCTAGTTACAGTAGCCCTCATATCAATTGCAGTCGGGGGCTGAGCCGGCCTAAACCAAACTCAACTACGAAAAATCCTCGCCTACTCATCCATCGCCCACATCGGATGAATCGTGCTTGCAACACACTTCTCCCTAACCATCACACTTCTCGCCCTCTCACTCTACCTCTTAATTAGCACCTCCATCTTCCTCTTATTCAAACTAAATAAAGCAACTAACATCAACACCCTGGCCATCTCATGGACAAAAGCCCCCTTACTCACAACACTAGCCCCCCTTATCTTACTCTCACTAGGCGGCCTTCCTCCCCTTACAGGTTTTATGCCAAAATGACTAATCATTCAAGAGCTAACCAAACAAGGCCTGGCCCCCGCAGCCACCCTCGCCGCACTCACCGCCCTTCTCAGTCTCTACTTCTACCTCCGCCTTTCCTACGCAATAACCCTTACAACTTCTCCTAACAACACTAACGGTCTTACACCATGACGACGCCCCTCAAACCAACACACCCTTCCACTGGCTATTACCACAACAACAGCTATCCTCTTGCTTCCCCTCACCCCTACCATAATTACCCTATTTTCCTAATAAGGACTTAGGATTATCTAGACCAAGAGCCTTCAAAGCCCTAAGAGGGAGTGAAAACCTCTCAGTCCTTGATAAGACTTGCGGGACACTACCCCACATCTCCTGCATGCAAAACAGACACTTTAATTAAGCTAAAGCCTCCCTAGATAAGCAGGCCTCGATCCTACAAACTCTCAGTTAACAGCTGAGCGCCTAAACCAGCGAGCATTTATCTACTTTCCCCGCCTGTTAGGCGCGCCAAAGGCGGGGAAAGCCCCGGCAAACGCTAGTCTGCCTCTTAAGATTTGCAATCTTACGTGTTCACACCCCAGGGCTTGGTAAGAAGAGGGCTCAAACCTCTGTACATGGGGCTACAATCCACCGCTTAAAACTCAGCCATCCTACCTGTGGCAATCACACGTTGACTCTTTTCGACCAATCACAAAGACATTGGCACCCTTTATCTTGTATTCGGTGCCTGAGCTGGTATAGTAGGGACGGCCCTAAGCATGCTCATTCGAGCAGAGCTGAGCCAGCCTGGCTCTCTCCTTGGCGACGATCAAATCTATAATGTAATTGTTACAGCACATGCTTTTGCAATAATTTTCTTTATAGTAATGCCAATTATGATTGGGGGCTTTGGTAACTGACTAGTCCCTTTAATGATCGGAGCTCCCGACATGGCATTCCCCCGCATGAATAACATAAGCTTCTGGCTATTACCCCCCTCTTTTCTCCTACTAATCTCTTCTTCGGGTGTGGAAGCCGGAGCAGGAACTGGATGAACAGTCTACCCGCCCCTGGCGGGCAACTTAGCCCATGCAGGTGCATCCGTAGACTTGGCTATCTTCTCTCTTCACTTGGCGGGGGCCTCTTCCATTCTAGGAGCCATCAACTTTATCACGACCATCATTAATATAAAACCCCCTGCCATCTCTCAGTATCAGACGCCCCTCTTTGTCTGAGCTGTATTAGTAACTGCTGTGCTTCTTCTTCTCTCTCTCCCTGTCCTGGCCGCAGGCATCACAATGCTTTTAACAGACCGAAATTTAAACACCACCTTCTTCGATCCTGCAGGAGGAGGAGACCCCATTCTCTACCAACACCTGTTCTGATTCTTTGGGCACCCCGAGGTTTACATCCTGATTCTCCCAGGCTTTGGGATAGTCTCACATATTGTTGCCTACTATTCCGGTAAAAAAGAGCCTTTTGGCTACATGGGGATGGTGTGGGCCATAATAGCCATCGGCCTTCTAGGATTTATTGTATGAGCCCACCACATGTTTACAGTAGGGCTTGATGTTGACACACGCGCCTATTTCACATCTGCCACTATAATCATCGCAATCCCTACAGGAGTTAAAGTCTTTAGCTGACTCGCCACCCTTCACGGAGGACATATCAAATGGGAGACACCCCTTCTATGGGCCCTGGGCTTCATCTTCCTTTTCACTGTCGGAGGGCTCACCGGCATTGTACTAGCCAACTCATCATTAGACATTATCCTACACGACACATACTACGTAGTCGCACACTTCCATTATGTCCTCTCCATGGGCGCTGTCTTTGCTATTATGGGTGCCTTCGTCCATTGATTCCCCCTGTTTTCAGGTTATACCCTCCACAGCACATGAACAAAAATCCACTTCGGAGCAATATTTTTTGGCGTTAACCTAACTTTTTTCCCCCAGCACTTCCTAGGCCTGGCCGGAATACCACGTCGATATTCAGACTACCCAGATGCATACACCCTTTGAAACACAATCTCCTCTATTGGCTCCATAATCTCTCTTGTAGCAGTAATAATATTCCTGTTCATCATTTGAGAAGCATTCGTTGCCAAACGAGAGGTCCTGTCAGTAGAACTAACAACCACAAACGCAGAATGACTCCACGGCTGCCCTCCACCATATCACACATTTGAAGAACCCGCCTTTGTCCAAGTACAACCACACTAAAATTTTACGAGAAAGGAAGGAATTGAACCCCCGTTGCTTGGTTTCAAGCCAACCACATAACCACTCTGTCACTTTCTTTATCCAAGATATTAGTAAAACGACCATTACCCTGCCTTGTCAAGACAGAATTGTGGGCTAAACTCCCGCATATCTTACATTAATGGCACATCCCTCACAACTAGGACTACAAGATGCAGCTTCCCCAGTGATAGAAGAACTTCTTCATTTCCACGACCACGCCTTAATAATTGCCTTTATAATTAGCTCTTTCGTTCTTTATATTATTGTCGCCATGGTAATCACAAAGCTCACCAATAAAACCATCCTAGACTCCCAAGAAATCGAAATCATCTGAACCGTTCTTCCAGCGGTTATCCTAATCATAATCGCCCTCCCCTCTCTTCGGATTTTGTATCTAATAGATGAGATCAACGACCCCCACCTTACAATTAAAGCAGTAGGGCACCAATGATACTGAAGTTATGAGTACACAGACTACGAAGACCTAGAATTTGACTCTTACATAATTCCTACCCAAGACCTCACCCCTGGCCAATTCCGCCTTCTGGAGGCCGACCACCGAATGGTCATTCCAATTGAATCCCCCACACGAGTCCTAGTTTCCGCCGAAGATGTACTCCACTCATGAGCAATTCCCTGCTTGGGTATTAAAGTAGACGCAGTCCCCGGACGACTAAACCAAACGGCTTTTATTGCCCCACGGCCAGGGATTTTCTACGGACAATGCTCTGAAATCTGTGGAGCAAACCACAGCTTTATGCCCATTGTAATCGAAGCAATCCCATTAGAGCACTTTGAAAACTGATCCTCTCTGATACTTGAAAATGCCTCGCTAAGAAGCTAAACCGGTACTCAGCGTTAGCCTTTTAAGCTAAAGAATGGTGGCCACCAACCACCCTTAACGAAATGCCCCAACTAAACCCCGCCCCCTGGTTTCTCATCTTTATCTTTTCATGATTCGTATTCCTATCACTTATCCCACCAAAAGTGCTGGCACACACATTTCCAAATGAGCCTGCCCCACAAAGTACAAAAACCCCTAAAACAGACCCCTGAAACTGACCATGACACTAAGCTTTTTTGACCAATTCGAAAGTCCGACACTACTAGGCATCCCCCTAATAGCCATAGCCCTAGCCCTGCCATGAATCCTACTACCAACTCCATCTTCACGATGGCTAGGAAATCGCCTCTTAACTCTACAAAACTGATTTATCAACCGTTTCACCCAACAACTACTTCTACCTTTGAACCTGGGGGGTCACAAATGAGCTGTCCTCCTCACATCCTTAATGATCTTCCTATTAACCCTAAACACATTAGGCCTTCTCCCCTACACTTTTACCCCTACGACCCAACTATCCATAAACATAGGCTTTGCCCTGCCGCTATGACTAGCCACAGTCATCATCGGTATACGAACACAACCAACTAACGCCCTAGGCCACCTCTTGCCAGAAGGAACTCCAACCCCCCTCATCCCCGTCCTAATTATTATCGAAACAATTAGCTTGTTTATTCGACCCCTAGCACTTGGCGTACGACTAACAGCAAACTTAACAGCAGGCCACCTTCTCATACAACTAATCGCCACCGCCGCTTTCGTACTCCTACCACTCATACCCACTGTAGCTATTCTAACAGGCCTATTATTATTTCTCCTTACCCTTCTTGAAATCGCCGTTGCCATAATTCAAGCATATGTCTTTGTCCTGCTACTGAGCCTTTATCTACAAGAAAACACCTAATGGCCCATCAAGCACACGCATACCACATAGTCGATCCCAGCCCTTGGCCCCTTACAGGGGCTGTTGCCGCCCTACTAATAACATCCGGCCTTGCAGTATGATTCCACTTCCACTCTTCAACCCTAATAGCCCTAGGCCTGTTTCTCTTGCTCCTAACCCTATGCCAATGATGACGAGACGTAATTCGAGAAGGGACCTTCCAAGGACACCACACCCCTCCCGTACAGAAAGGCCTTCGATATGGCATAATCCTCTTTATCACTTCCGAAGTTTTCTTCTTTTTAGGATTTTTCTGAGCTTTTTACCACTCAAGCCTGGCCCCTACCCCAGAGCTAGGAGGCCACTGACCCCCCACTGGCATCACCCCATTAGACCCCTTCGAAGTGCCCCTACTTAACACAGCCGTCCTTCTCGCCTCTGGGGTAACAGTAACATGAGCTCACCATAGCATCATGGAAGGGGCACGAAAACAAGCCATTCAATCCTTAGCCCTCACAATTCTCCTGGGGTTTTACTTTACCCTCCTACAAGCAATAGAGTACTACGAAGCCCCTTTCACAATCGCAGACGGAGCCTACGGCTCCACATTTTTTGTTGCCACTGGTTTCCACGGACTCCATGTCATCATCGGCTCCACATTCCTGGCCGTCTGCTTGCTCCGCCAAATCCAACACCATTTCACATCCCAACACCACTTTGGCTTCGAGGCAGCTGCATGATACTGACACTTTGTAGACGTAGTCTGATTGTTCCTATATGTCTCTATCTACTGATGAGGCTCATAATCTTCCTAGTACAAACAGTATGTGTGACTTCCAATCACTAGATCTTGGTTAAAATCCAAGGAAAGATAATGAACCTAGTTACCACAACCCTGGTCCTAGCCACCATTATCTCAGCCGTCCTAGTCTTTGTATCATTCTGACTCCCACAAATGAACCCCGACCATGAAAAACTCTCCCCCTACGAGTGTGGCTTTGACCCTCTCGGCACGGCCCGCCTTCCTTTTTCTCTCCGCTTTTTCCTCGTTGCAATTCTTTTCCTCCTATTCGACCTAGAAATTGCCCTGTTACTCCCCCTCCCCTGAGGGGACCAACTAGCCTCCCCCTTACTGACCTTTTCCTGAGCCACAGCCGTCCTCACCCTTCTCACCCTTGGTCTGATCTATGAATGAACCCAAGGCGGGCTAGAATGGGCCGAATAGGTAATTAGTTTAAGAAAAACATTTGATTTCGGCTCAAAAACCTGTGGTTTAAATCCATAATTGCCTAATGACCCCTACCCACTTCACCTTAATGTCCACCTTTATCCTTGGCCTCACAGGCTTAGCATTTCATCGAACCCACCTTCTCTCAGCCCTTCTATGCTTAGAGGGAATAATACTCTCCCTGTTCATTGCCTTCTCTCTATGGTCCTTACAACTTAACGCAACTAACTTTTCAGCCGCACCAATACTGCTACTAGCATTCTCAGCCTGCGAAGCTAGCGCTGGCCTGGCCCTGCTAGTTGCAACTGCTCGCACCCATGGCACAGATCACTTACAAAGCCTCAATCTACTACAATGCTAAAACTCCTAATACCCACCCTTATGCTAATCCCAACCACCTGGCTCGCCCCCAAAAAATGGCTATGGCCCACAATCCTTGCCCACAGCATAATCATCGCACTTGTAAGCCTGACCTACTTTAAGAACATGTCAGAAACTGGCTGATTCTCCCTCAACCTTTACATAGCAATTGACCCTCTCTCCGCCCCCCTTCTCATCCTCACTTGCTGGCTCCTCCCACTAATAATCCTCGCACGCCAGAACCACGCCTCCAAAGAGCCCCTTAACCGCCAACGAATATATATTACACTATTAATCTCCCTACAACTTTTCTTAATCATAACTTTCACTGCCACCGAAATTATCTTATTCTATATTATATTTGAAACCACCCTTATCCCCACCCTCATTCTCATCACCCGATGAGGCAACCAAATAGAACGCCTCAATGCAGGAACCTACTTCCTATTTTATACCCTGGCAGGCTCTCTCCCCCTACTAGTTGCACTTCTGCTACTTCAAAACGCTACAGGAACCCTCTCCCTCCTAACCTTACAATTCTCTGGCCCTTTTCCTCTCACCTCATACGCAGACAAACTATGATGAGCAGGCTGCCTACTAGCCTTCCTGGTCAAAATGCCACTATACGGCGTACACCTTTGACTCCCAAAAGCACACGTTGAAGCCCCAATCGCAGGCTCCATAGTTCTTGCTGCTATCTTGCTGAAACTAGGAGGCTATGGAATAATACGCATGATAACCCTACTAGAGCCCCTCACTAAAGAACTCTCTTATCCCTTCATTGTCTTAGCCTTATGAGGTGTAATCATAACAGGCTCAATCTGCTTACGACAAACAGACCTAAAATCTCTAATTGCCTACTCCTCCGTAAGCCACATGGGACTTGTTGCCGGCGGCATCCTCATCCAAACACCCTGAGGGTTCTCTGGCGCCCTAATTCTAATAATCGCACACGGACTAACGTCTTCCGCTCTTTTCTGCCTGGCAAACACCAACTATGAACGCATTCACAGCCGAACCCTGATTTTAGCACGAGGCCTTCAAATGGTCCTCCCCCTTATAGCAACATGATGACTCATCTCCAGCCTCGCTAATCTCGCTCTCCCGCCCCTACCAAACCTAATAGGGGAGCTAATTATCATCGCCTCCCTATTTAACTGATCTTGATGGACGCTCATTCTAACCGGGGCCGGGACCATGATCACAGCCGCTTATTCCTTGTTCATATTCCTCACAACCCAGCGCGGTTCAACCCCCGCCCATATTATTGCCCTAGACCCAACACACTCTCGAGAGCACTTACTAATCGCATTACACATCCTTCCCCTCATACTACTCATCCTAAAACCAGAACTTATCTGATGCTGAACCTTTTGTAGACATAGTTTAACTAAAACATTAGATTGTGATTCTAAAAACAGGGGTTTAAGCCCCCTTGTCCACCGAAAGAGGCTTGCCCGCAACAGAGACTGCTAATCCCTGTCACTTTGGTTGAACTCCAAAGCTCATTCGCCCCGGCTTCTAAAGGATAACAGTCATCCCTTGGTCTTAGGAACCAAAAACTCTTGGTGCAAATCCAAGTAGCAGCTATGCACCCAACCCCTCTTATAATAACAACCAGCCTGATCCTTATCTTTACCACTCTGTTCTTCCCTCTGTTACTGACCCTGAACCACAAGCCCGCACCCGCACACTGAGCCCGCTCTCAAGTTAAAACTGCAGTAAAACTAGCCTTTTTCATCAGCCTACTCCCCCTTTTTCTTTTTCTTAACGAAGGCGCTGAAACCATCACCACAAACTGAAAATGAATAAACACCCTCGCCTTTAACATCGACATCAGCCTAAAATTCGACTATTACTCTATTATCTTCATCCCTGTCGCCTTATACGTCACCTGATCTATTCTAGAATTCGCATCCTGATACATACACACAGACCCTTACATAAACCGCTTTTTCAAATACCTCTTAATTTTTCTCATTGCCATGATCACTTTAGTTACAGCCAACAATATGTTTCAACTCTTCATCGGCTGAGAAGGCGTAGGCATCATGTCCTTCCTTCTAATTGGCTGATGGTACGGACGCGCAGATGCAAACACCGCAGCACTGCAGGCGGTCATCTATAACCGAATCGGAGACATCGGCTTAATTTTCACAATAGCTTGACTCGCGACAAACCTCCACTCCTGAGAACTCCAACAAATATTCTCCGCCTCTAACAACTTGGACCTAACTCTGCCCCTACTAGGATTAATCTTGGCTGCCACTGGCAAATCCGCTCAGTTCGGACTTCACCCTTGGCTTCCATCAGCCATAGAAGGTCCTACGCCGGTATCTGCCCTACTGCACTCAAGCACAATGGTCGTTGCAGGAATCTTCCTTCTAGTGCGAATAAGCCCTCTTTTAGAAAACAACCAAACAGCCCTAACCACATGCCTTTGCCTCGGTGCAATCACCACAATCTTCACCGCCACCTGTGCTCTAACACAAAACGACATCAAAAAAATCATCGCATTTTCCACTTCAAGCCAACTAGGCCTGATAATAGTCACAATTGGCCTAAACCAGCCCCAACTCGCCTTCCTCCACATCTGTACTCATGCATTCTTCAAAGCAATACTTTTCTTATGCTCTGGCTCAATTATCCACAGCCTCAACGACGAGCAAGATATCCGAAAAATAGGAGGAATACACCACCTGGCCCCATTTACAACTTCCTGCCTTACTATCGGAAGCCTTGCCCTCACTGGCACCCCCTTTTTAGCAGGCTTCTTCTCAAAAGACGCTATCATCGAAGCACTAAACACGTCTCACCTTAACGCCTGAGCCCTTACCCTCACTCTCCTAGCTACCTCCTTCACAGCCATCTACAGTCTGCGCGTCATTTACTTTGTAAATATAAATAACCCCCGATTCTGTCCCCTCTCCCCAATCAACGAAAACAACCCTTCCGTTATCAACCCCCTTAAACGCCTAGCTTTAGGAAGCATCCTCGCAGGGCTCCTAATCACTTCTAACCTCCTGCCCTCCAATACCCCTATCATAACCATACCCCTCTCGCTCAAACTGGCTGCCCTCACCGTCACAATCCTTGGTCTACTCACCGCCTTTGAGCTAGCAACCCTAACAAATAAACAATTCAAAACAACCCCTCACCTTCCCACACACCACTTTTCAAACATATTAGGATTCTTTTCTACCATCACCCACCGCCTAACCCCAAAAATAACCCTTGCTCTAGGCCAAACCTTGGCCACTCAAACAATTGACCAAACCTGACTAGAAAAAATCGGCCCCAAGGCAACACTCTCCCTCAACCTTCCAATAATTACCACAACAAGCAACATCCAACGAGGGTTAATCAAAACATACCTCAGCACATTCCTCCTTACCCTCGCTCTTGTAATTGTCCTAGCCCTCCTTTAAACCACCCGAAGAGTTCCTCGGCTCAAACCACGAGTCAACTCTAATACCACAAACAACGTCAACAACAACACCCAAGCCCCCACAACCAGTACCCCTCCCCCCAACGAATACATTATGGCCACCCCTCCCATGTCCCCCCGAAGAACAGACATTTCTGCCAGTTCATCAGCCAACATCCAAGAATCCCCATACCAACCCCCTTGCGCCACCCACAACACCAAGGCCACCCCAACCAAGTACATCACAACATACGCTATAACCGGACGACTTCCCCATGTCTCTGGATAAGGCTCAGCAGCCAAAGCTGCCGAATAAGCAAAAACTACCAACATCCCCCCTAAATAAATCAAAAACAACACCAACGACAAAAAAGATCCACCATACCCCACCAACACCCCACACCCCATGCCCGCCACCACAACCAACCCTAACGCAGCAAAATATGGAGATGGGTTAGAAGCAACCGCAACCAACCCTAGCACTAAACCTACCAAAAACAAAAACATGATATAAGCCATAATTCCTGCCAGGACTTTAACCTAGACCAATGGCTTGAAAAACCACCGTTGTTACTCAACTACAAGAACCCTAATGGCAAGCCTACGAAAAACCCACCCCCTCCTAAAAATCGCAAACGACGCACTTGTTGACCTCCCAACCCCCTCCAGCATTTCCGCATGATGAAACTTTGGCTCACTCCTAGGCCTTTGCTTAATTGCACAAATCGTTACAGGACTCTTCCTAGCAATACATTATACCTCAGATATTACAACCGCCTTTTCATCCGTCGCCCACATCTGCCGAGACGTCAATTACGGCTGACTAATCCGCAACCTACATGCCAACGGCGCATCATTTTTCTTCATCTGCATCTACCTGCACATTGGACGAGGCCTTTACTACGGCTCCTACCTTCACAAGATAACCTGAAACGTTGGGGTTGTACTTCTTTTATTAGTAATAATAACTGCTTTCGTAGGCTACGTCCTCCCCTGAGGCCAAATGTCTTTCTGAGGCGCAACTGTAATTACCAACCTTCTCTCCGCCGTCCCCTACATAGGGGACGCCCTAGTCCAATGAATCTGAGGCGGTTTCTCCGTTGACAACGCCACCCTTACCCGATTCTTTGCCTTCCACTTCATTCTTCCATTCATCATCGCAGCCATAACAATCATCCATCTACTGTTCCTCCATGAGACAGGCTCCAGCAACCCAATTGGCCTAAACTCAAACATAGACAAAATTCCATTCCACCCCTACTACACATACAAAGACCTCCTAGGATTTGCAGTACTTCTAATTGCCCTGCTCTCCCTGGCCCTTTTCTTTCCAAACCTCTTAGGAGACCCCGAAAACTTCACCCCTGCCAACCCTCTAGTGACCCCGCCCCACATCAAGCCCGAATGATACTTCCTATTTGCCTATGCCATCCTTCGCTCAGTTCCTAACAAGCTAGGAGGCGTCCTTGCCCTCTTAGCCTCCGTCCTTGTCCTAATAGTTGTCCCCGCCCTCCACACATCAAAACAACGAAGCCTAACATTCCGACCCCTCGCACAAATTCTCTTCTGAGTCCTCATCGCAGATGTAATTATCCTCACCTGAATTGGAGGAATGCCCGTCGAACACCCCTTCATCACTATTGGACAAATTGCCTCCTTCTTATACTTCTTCCTCTTCCTAATCCTCCTCCCCCTCTCAGGCTGAATAGAAAACAAAATCCTTAAATGAGCCTGCACTAGTAGCTCAGCGCCCAGAGCGTCGGTCTTGTAAACCGAACGTCGGAGGTTAAACTCCTCCCCAGTGCTCAGAAAAAGGAGATTTTAACTCCCACCCCTAACTCCCAAAGCTAGGATTCTAAATTAAACTATCTTCTGAATGTACAAAAGTACATGTATGTATTTACACCATAACATTATCTCGACCTATTTCATATGATTTAAATACAATAATGGTATATAACCATTAATAGGTATAAAACATACACTCTAATACATAATATTAAGGTGTGCATAAGACATATTATGGTTTATCATACATTTCATTATATAATGATATTAATTATCTTGCAAGACCTATCACAAACCTCACTAGTCAAGATATACCAGGACTCAACACCTCTGTGCTTACCCATTTTAATGTAGTAAGAGCCCACCAACCGGTGATTCCTAAATGCACACTCTTCTTGATGGTCAAGGACAGAAATCGTGGGGGTCGCACTTCTTGAATTATTCCTGGCATTTGGTTCCTATTTCAGGGCCATGACTTGATTAATCCTCATTCTTTCCTTAAAGCTGACATAAGTTGTTGGTGGAGTCCATCAAGCTCTTTAAGCCACATGCCGGGCGTTCTCTCCACAGGGGTCAGGTTATTTTTTTTTGGTTTCCTTTCAATTGACATTTCAGAGTGCACACGGTATAACTGATATAAGGTTGAACATTTCCTTGCATGACGTAAAAATGGTGAGTGATAAAAGACATTTATTTTTACATTGCATAACTGATATCAAGAGCATAAAGAGAATATTTTTCCCCAGAGATATCTAAGACACCCCCTTCTCGGTTTTTGGGGGTAAAACCCCCCTTACCCCCCAGCGCCCCTGAGATTACTATCACTCCTGAAAACCCCCCGGAAACAGGAAAACCTCTGGCGACATTCCTCACAGCCAACTATACCCCTAACCCGAAGCCTCGCATTAAACCCCTCTGTATCAAAATACATAGACAACCCCCCTCTACCAAAACAAGCAACACCGCTTGTTCACAAGCGTGTCTATTACATTATTACAATATTGCATGCA